TTAAGGCTTCGCAAAACGATCAATAAAGAATTGATCCAGTTCGATTGCTCAATTGATTACTCAATTAGTATTAGTAGTGCCCCAGCCCTAGAGTCCACTCCTTCCCCATACTACAAGTGAAAGGGAAAATGTAAAGACTACCATTAAAGCAGCCCAAGCAAGACTTACTATATCCATGTGAATTATGTCCCCTATTTCTATGAAGGAATTATTCTATTATTGATTAATAATCATAGTGGAATCAATGGCACAGAGTCAAAATAGGATTTTGACTTAAGACTATTGATGAACCAAACCAATTCAATGAATACACTCGTAACAAGTTTCAATATTTTTTGATTTCCGGTAGAATCAGGAAGCATTAAGTACAAATACGATGATACACCCGCCCTTTCTTTGGAAATATCAAAGGAATGCTTCTAATGGAGCATGTAAGAATAGTAAGACCTATTGTTTTGTTTGTTTTAATACCTTTCTTTACTAAGCAAAAACATAAAAATATATATACCATCAAGATAGATAACTATCTATCAGATACCTCTATTTCCTATTTGATCTAAGCTTACTGTCTTTCTTTCTGTGAAAGAATCGGGAAAACCCACCGCCACTATTACTACATAGATTCTTTTTTTTTTCAACTTTGACCTTTACTCTATAAGAGTAGACCAACCATTCTGATTGCATGTCTGAGCACTCATAGCCTCTCGTTAGTCTGGATACAAAATATCCTCGGGCCTTTCCACAACTCCTAAATTGATTTCCCATCATCGTATCCGATCTAATTTAATACCCGATAGAGTCGCGAGACACTACTTTAATAAGGGTAGTAGTTTAAGAGTAAGAGATTTTGATATGATAGTCTTTCGTATAATCTCTTCTTCAATTCTAGTAGCAAAAACGGAGTGCCTCTTAGGAACCTTTGTATACCGAGATTTCTGACCTTAGTTCTGAATTCCGGAATTGACTCTCACCATTTATTTGATTCAATTGAAAAATCAAATAAATGACCCGAACCAATCATTAAATTAATAAGTGAGAGTTGTTTCATTCCTATTGATACGGGTTTGGGCTACACCCAGATTTTGAGAAAAAAATGACAGTCTTTTCTAAAACCTATGCTATGGGTTATAAAAATTTAGTATTGACACGCCCGCTTAGTCCTTTGCCTCTGCTTCTTGCGGAGCAAGAATTCATCGAATTAGATCGGCAGGATAAGAAAAAAAAATCTTTTGTTGATCAGGCGACACCCGGATTTGAACTGGGGATAAAGGATTTGCAGTCCCCCGCCTTACCACTTGGCCATGCCGCCAAATTGGATCCAAAATGGCTAAAAATATTATCCATATTCTATTACTAACCCTTTTTTGCTTTTTTTTTTGATCTTGAATCCCGTTGTACTTATCCCTTTTTTATTCCTATTTTTGATTTTTTATTGTATCTAGTTTATATTATTCTCTTCGATTGACTGTATCTCAAAATATACATTAAAAATTTCCCTTCTCTTTTCTATTGAGAGTAGAAAAAATGGATTTCCGACGACAGACTGAAAAATTCAGGGCAAATTGGAACCATTAACAATTTACTTTGAATTAGTGAACGGTTCCTCAATTTTTATCTCCACTGAAATTTTGTTTCCTTGAATGGCAAAAGAAAATAAAATTGATTGATGACTAATCACATTTTTTTTCAATAATCAATCCTTTTCAATTTCAATTATCAATTATAACAACATATATGTGTATATGTAAACCCCAGAACAGAAATTGTTACCCGGATACCGAGCCGGGCCTCTCTCTTAATGTACATATCCCTATAGAGAATCATCGTGTTTCAATTTTTCATTGAATATATTGAATAGAAAATACGAATTTTGATGGAGTGTGACCCATGTTGCCCCCCCTAAATGAAATTACAAGAAAAGGTGTGATATGTGGATAGATAGCCGTATCGGCATGTACTTAATAAATACAATACTATTCTTAGTATATTTATATTACGCAATTCAATCGTATTCTATAAATTCCACCCACTACCAAAAAGAATTCGCGAATTCTTTTTTGAACATGAAATTTAGTGTGTAAAAAAAAAGGAAACTCTATACTACTTCTGATTATTCTGTCTTTATCTCGTTTATAGATCTCATTTATAGAGAGGAGGTTGAATCTCAACCATTTATTTTTTTGGTATCCCATCGGATAATAATATCATAGTAATAGGTAGAAATTGGATCAATTTTGATATTCTATACAAGACTCCATATGTGTAAGTGACATAATTTTTTTTCCGGGAATATTTTCTCAAATTATTTATATTTGTACCTGTCGCAAATTCGAACTCGCGTCGAAAATGCTCTTCATTCCTCCGTCTCGTCTCCGTTCATACGTATGAAATAGATATATCGAGTTGGCTAAAATTTTATGCGATTCAGTAAACAGAATATATATTCTATTATTGCTAGGTCGATCCGTATGGTTCGATGAATAGTGAATCAATAATTGAA